AGGATATATAGCTCGGAGACGTAGAACAAAAATTCGTTTATTTGCATCAAGCTTTCGGGGTGCTCATTCGAGACTTACTCGAACTATTACTCAACAGAAAATAAGAGCTTTGGTTTCGGCTCATCGGGATAGAGATAGGCAAAAGAGAGATTTTCGTCGTTTGTGGATCACTCGGATAAATGCAGTAATTCGCGAGAATAGGGTATCCTATAGTTATAGTAGATTAATACACGATCTGTACAAGAGGCAATTGCTTCTTAATCGTAAAATACTTGCACAAATAGCTATATCAAATAAGAATTGTCTTTATATGATTTCCAATGAGATCATAAAATAAAGGGATTGGAAGAAATCCACCGGAATAATTTAAATGGAGTTCCCCGGAGAATGAACTCCGGGAAGGTAGAGTAGAAATTAGTATAATAAAATATGATAATATGAGAAAGTGATAAAGTCGTCAAAATGAGCGAATGCGTTCAATAAAAAAAAAGATTTCTTCTTCTTCCCCGATTCTTTTTTTTTGTCTTACGACACGACAATCAAATCCGTATTCTCCGATTTTTCGAACAAAACATCAATCGGCGTTTGAGTTCAGATTGGAATTTTGATTCAATTGAAGAGTAAGCCTATTTATTTCTGGTTCTAAGCCCAGTAGTTCTAGCGGTCGACTCGGTTCTTTCAAATTGTTTCTCGTTATTAAGAAAAGGTAACAAAGATAAAATACGAGCTTGTTTTATAGCAATAGTAATTAATCGTTGTTGTTTTAAGGTCAATCTATTCACTCGTCTAGATAATATTTTTCCTTGTTCACTAATAAATCGACTAATTAAACTCATGTTTCTATAATCAATTCGATCCCCCGATTGGATCGGGGGCAAACGCCTACGAAAAGATCGCTTGGATTTAAGAAAAAGTCGCTTGGATTTATCCATGGTTTGTTTATTCCTTATCCCGAAAATCCTATTTCGGTCAAATCACAATCACAAATGAATTAGAATTAAGAAATAGGATTTGGTTTGTTTATATATAGATTTGTTTCTATTTAAATATAGGTTATATATAATATGTCATTTTTCCTGTTCCTTGGAAGGGTGACACACAGGCACTCGGTTCGATCTATTTCTTTATCTCCCCATGAATCGTATGTTTGTAACAATAGGGACAGAATTTTCTCAATTCCAATCGACTAGGTGTATTGTGTCGATTCTTTTGAGTAATATATCTGGAAATGCCCGTTGATTCTTTATTAACACCGTTTCGGACACAACTGGTACATTCCAAAATAACCGTTACTCGGACATCTTTACTCTTGGCCATGAACCTCCTTTGGGTTTTTGATTCACTCAACTCTTCTATTTTTTCGATCCGAAGCGAAGAAGAAAGGAACGAAAAAAAAGAAGTTGCTAACTCGAAATCCAATTAAAATTAATTATGAAAGATTTCGTTGCAATGAATAGTAAATAAAAATAATAAGTAATACAATGATTTCTAACTATATTTAGAATTGCAATACAGTATTTTATTTAAGTATCTTGTATGATACTGTTACCCTAGACCCACATTTCCATTTTCGTTCTCACTCTATTATTAATTTACTTAGAGCCTGAACCTGAACCCGAGTTTCACTGAGGTTGAATCCACTTTTATTCTTTTTCTTTCCTCCCTTTCTAAAAAGAGAAAAAAGAGGGGGAGAGGAATTAGTCACAGATATTTGATTGTATCTCTAATCTTCTTCAACCCTTCCCATGTCAATAACTAGAATGAAAAAAAAGGGAATGTCAACGCATCCGGGAAGAAACGATTGATCTCTATCAATAGACCTGCTAAAGACCCGAACCATAGAGCACTTAGTACCGGTGCCACGGAGAGATATGTTTTTAGATCTCGCATTGAAAATCCTCCTTCTTTATTGTAATACATAATGGTAATACATATATGATCAGATGCATATGTAGTTAAGGACTACTTGTATTTGTACGCGGAATCCCTAATTCAAATTGAAATGTACAATGATTCGGCGGATAAGATTTTGTTTCATTTCTTAAAATTAAAAGAGAAAAATACGTCCCTTTCTTCCTGAGCATTCCCGAAAACTATTCATTTTTTTTTTTACGGTGGATTTCATATGTATATAAGTCTTTTATTATTATTATATGTTATATGATATGAGACCAAAACAAAAAAGAAGACAAGATAAGTTGTGTATATTAATGGAAGAAATAACGATATGGAAAACAAGACAGGGATTCTTTACAATGACACTGTAGACCAATTGAAAGGGATGTAGCGCAGCTTGGTAGCGCGTTTGTTTTGGGTACAAAATGTCACGGGTTCAAATCCTGTCATCCCTACCGATTACTTCGCAGTAACGAGGGATCAATTGAGAATTGGACATACATAATCTTTCATTTTATGATACTAGATATGAGAGTATATGCATGCAAGATGTATGGGGGTTACAAAAAGAAAGAATCACAGTCTTCTCTATTGTGATAAGAAA